TTGATTGGCTCTTCCCAGAGGAACGATCTATTTTATTTGATTGATGGATCCAATATTATAATGAATTAAAAAAGAGAGTTAATGAATTAAAAAAGAGAGTGTTCTTATTCGAACCGCCTTGTGATCTTCAACCAATTATGTGCTTCAATATAATTACCTGGAGTAAGCGCTATAGCTTGTTTCCAATATTCAGCAGCTTGATCGGACCAAGCCTCCGCAATTTCAGAATCTCCCTGTCGAATGGCCTGTTCTCCCCGGCCGGAATAGGTGGGTCAATTCCTTCCCTTAGAACCGTACTTGAGAGTTTCCTACCTCATACGGCTCAGCAATCAATTCTTTTGGTGTCCCATCTTAATCTACCATATCTAACTGAATAGGATTTCTCGTAAATCTATCCCATTTTTTTTTCTCGGGTTAACCAGAAGAGGTTAATTACATGAGTTTCAAACTCTAATTTTGATCAATAATCAGTTTTATCTTTTCTCCCACCTTCAGAAGAACATAGGTATCTACCCCTATCGTTAGAATTTTCTGAAAGGTAACTATCTCGGTTTCATATAGAAAGTCATATAGAATCTTTGAAAAGGACTTTCCTCCAGAAGAAAGAAAGGACTTACTATCTTTGGGATCTGATGCTACACCGCTGCTCAATACCTTAGTAGATCGACTCTATTACATAAGTTGATTCCTAACTTTTATCTCATATCATGACATAAGTAAGCAGTTCTTATTGTATCGGCCCCCAAACCTCGCTAATTGATCTTTACGGTGCTTCCTCCATCAATTAGATCCTTTATCCATAGAATCTAGTATATAGGCCATACCTATTTCTTCATATTTCGGCTCGTATGAAGTCTCTTTCTTTGCTACAGCTGATAAAAATCGTTGCTTTGAACGATGCATATGTAGAAAGCCTATTTTGTTTCTAGTATTTACTAGAAGATTTGATCTTTCTTTCCTTCTTTCTATAGTGGAGATAGTCGCACGTAATGACAGATCACAGCCATATTATTAAAAGCTTGTGGTAAGAATGGGTTTCGTTCGAGTGCCCGGAAATAATATTCCAAAGCCTTCGTATGTTCTCCGTTGCTTGTGTGGATAAGGCCTATGTTATAGAGTATATAACTTCGATCATAGGGATCAATTTCTGGTCGCGTAGCTTCATAATAATTTTGTAAAGCTTCCGCATAATTTCCTTCGGATTGAGCCGACATCCGTTACGGTCGTTCATTCTATTCAAAGAATCTCCGTTCCAGAACCGTACGTGAGATTTTCATCTCATACGGCTCCTCCCTTCTGTGCATAGTAATAAGGGAAATAATCCATGGAATCAAAAAAGATTGAAATATTTTTATTATGAACTGACAGGGGCTGGTGTTTTTACAAGAAATCTCTAGCCATCCTTCCTGCAAGAGGTCTGTCTTTTCTTAACACCAAGCGTGTTGGTGCTAGATAGAAATGGTAACTCCAACAATTTCTTTGTCCTCAACGCCCCCTATTTCCAGGAATTAGTCACTTCAACGATCTTCGATGGTTATACGGGTATCCAAAGTACGAACGAGATGGATGTTTGTTGTCCCAACCATTCTTGTTAGTCCCGATCCCGATAAGGAAAAGGAGTAATTTATAACAAAGTTTTCGTGTTGTTGATTCCTAGGTGTAGTGCTTCTTCCCCTATGCGGCCTATTGGTACTAGTGAAGTAGTATTGACCTGCAATACAGAACCTATAGGTTAACCTTTCGCTCAATACTAGAATCGACAATTGAAGCATCTGAGGCTGCATCAATCGGGGATACACGACAGAAGGAATTGTTCTATCTCCAAACTAACTTCACCTTCATCAAGCGTAGGTTTATTTCAAGAATCTTTTTTCTTTGTATCCCGAATCATGTCTCTTTCTCATAAGACTGAGGGCGGTAAATAAATAAAAAAAAAAAAGAATCAAATCGCACCATCTCTGTAATAGGTAAATGCCTCCTTTTCTCCTGAAGTTGTCGGAATTATTCGTAATAAGATATTGGCTACAATTGAAGAGGTCTTATCAATAAAATTTCCATTTATCCGAGATCTAGGCATAGTTAACAGTCCATTCGATAATTCTTCTCATTCCCCCTCGAGGGAAAATGATCCCACAAACAAAGGAATTGTACAGTACGAAATCACATAAAAACAAACAGACTCATTCTAAAAAAAAAGGATGTGGACCTTCCACTCAAATTGTCCCTTTTGGACAGGGATAGATAGGAAATATTTGAATCCGATTGGATTTCATTCAAATTGAGTAGTATACCAATTATTACTATTTTATCGAAGTTGAGGAATCAAGGAATTTTTCCTACGGATTCTGAGAACTCGAGAAGTTTTTTTGTATCCCTCGAGCCTACGGAAGATCTTTCTTTGACGAAAAGTTTTCTATTTAGAATTTAATTGATCGGTCGTACCTGTATTGCAATAATATGAATGACTCGCTATTCACTCGGTTTCTGGGTCATAATCATAAGATTATGTAGGAGAGATGGCCGAGTGGTTCAAGGCGTAGCATTGGAACTGCTATGTAGACTTTTGTTTACCGAGGGTTCGAATCCCTCTCTTTCCGTACCTTCACCTAATTCACCAACGTTACCAACCGCAATGTATCAAATAACAATTGATACCATTATTCCAACAGTAAGACCTTTATTTGATAGAGATTCTTCCTAATTACTGTGGTATGGAAAATGCCGGAAAGAGTGGAAAAGAATGAAAATCTCACTGCTGATCCATTTGTGATACGTGAGTGGGAGAAAAATCCGGATCAAACCCCTTATTTACTTGACTTTGGCGAAAAAGGGGGGGCAAAATTGCCCGAAGCTTTGTTATTTTAGTTAGGTTCAAGTCTGACGAGAATAATATTCTACGACTAGCAACTCATTGATTTTCAAACCGATCCATTTACTATCTATTATTTGATTTACTAATCCTTTATATTGGGATGAGTGAAAAGTCAAATGTTTTGCCAATTCCTCGTGGGGGGATGAATCAATATAATTTTGAATCAAAGCTCTGGATCTTTGTTCATCTCTCGTAGTAATAATATCTCGGGGTTTGCAGCGATAACTTGGGATATTTACTATACGACCATTAACTAAAATATGTCTATGGTTAACTAATTGCCTGGCTCCGGGAATGGTCGAAGCCATACCCAATCGAAAAAGGATGTTATCCAAACGCATCTCAAGTAGTTGTAGTAAAACCTGCCCTGTTGACCCTTTGGCTTTTCCAGCTATACGAACATATCTAAGCAATTGTCGCTCTGTCAGACCATAATGAAAACGCAATTTTTGTTTTTCTTCTAGACGAATACGATATTGAGATCTTTTCCCGGAACGCGATTGGTTTCTAAGATCACTTCCCGGTCTAGGTCTTTTACTAGTTAGTCCCGGTAAAGCTCCCAGACGACGTATTTTTTTGAAACGAGGCCCTCGGTAACGAGACATAAAGACTCCCCCCCTTATTTTTTTATTTATTTTATTGAAATTTCATTTTACAGAATAAACCTAAGTCAGACTGAACTAAACGATAAACGAAGATAAATCTACTGAAGTACTACAAAGAAGAATGATGAATTGTATCAATATCCGGATTATTTTGTATATATAGGAAGTTAAGGATCCTTTTCTTGATTTGTTCTGTAGAGATTTCACTGCTCCAATCAGTTTTTTATTCATAGTTGTAAGTTCCCACGACATAATAGATCGGTGACCCGACATTTGTAAAAGAAAAAAGGGAGGAGTCTTTTCAATATTCCTTGATCTCAAGGAGACATTATCAATCATGGAAAAAATCGGACAAATAGAGAAAAGCCGGCTATCGGAATCGAACCGATGACCATCGCATTACAAATGCGATGCTCTAACCTCTGAGCTAAGCGGGCTCACATAACAGAAATAGTGCATAGGAATTCGGTAAACTACCGGAATCTTAACTATATAATAATTAATATTAATAGAATGAAGAATCGAATTCTATTCCATTAAAAATGATTAATTAATATCATAAGAATATTCTTAAGTGCCCTGATTTGTCAATTAGCGCGAGTATATAACTATATCCATATTAGTTATAGCAGATTCTATTAATTCTAAATTCTATTAGATTAGAGCGGATCGGTCCTAAGGAAAGGATAAGATAAGAATGCAATTCAGATCATAATGAGACATTCCTCTGGTTTCATTCGGAAAGGGAGGAGATAGGACGAAAAAAAAAGAAGAATGAATATCGACCGTTCCAGTATTCCCAATCGCGCGGGAAAAATGAGAGGGAGAGAGACATGTATATGTGGGATATATCCATCCATATTGAATTGCAGATACATCAATGATAGAATCATTTCCGATTGGACCAAATACTGGCCCACCGATAGAGATGAAAGAAGATGGGTAAGAAATAGGAGCAGACACTTTTTCGATATAGGAATCGGTATCTAATGAATTCAAGGGTTCCAACATAAGAGGGGGGATCACAATGAGATCTCGGCCTCATAAGGGGGATATGGCGAAATTGGTAGACGCTACGGACTTGATTGGATTGAGCCTTGGTATGGAAACCTACTAAGTGGTAACTTCCAAATTCAGAGAAACCCTGGAATTAAAAATGGGCAATCCTGAGCCAAATCCTGTGTTCAAAAAACAAGGGTTCAGAAAGCGAGAATCAAAAAAGGATAGGTGCAGAGACTCAATGGAAGCTGTTCTAACAAATGGAGTTGACTGCATTGGTAGAGGAATCGAATCCTTCTATCGAAACTACAGAAAAGATGACCCTGTATACGTACGTATACATACTGAAATATCAAATAATTAATCACGACTCGAATCCTTATTTTTTTATATGAAAAATTTAAGAATTATTGTGAATCGATTCCAAGTTGAAGGAAGAATCGAATATTCAGTGATCAAATCATTCACTCCCGAGTCTGATAGATCTTTTGAAGAACTGATTAATCGGACGAGAATAAAGATAG